TGAGTAAGAACCGTTTGATCATCACTTATTCAATTAATAGATGAAATGCCTAAAAATTCGGAGAAACATTTGATTTGTCCGTTGGTCAAAATAAAGAAACATAAACAGAATAGAATGTTTAAGGAAGAAAAACAAAACCTTCGATTTAGAATTCTAAAATAAATCTTTGAAATTTTTTTTGAGTCCAGTCGCGAGGTCTGAATACTAGGCATGAATCATAGTTCAAATATTTCTTGATCTATTCCATATATTCTGTGCTCCAGATACAAAAATAAATATCCGACGAGGCAGAACCCATCTCTCTCAAGATGACAGACCCACTCTCTGTACTATCAATAGGATCAATTATAACAAGTCACACACTCATATTCCGGAAATACAGAAAGAAAGGAATTCCACGGTCGAACTGCCAGAATGGCCTAGAAATCCGAGTCCTAAGTGATTCATTTTGGATTGAAAAGCCAGGACTTCATGATTTTTATGGACCTAATTCATTGAAATTCCATCCAGTAAAACGGAAGAATTATAAATCTCCAAAATAATAGATAGGAATACTGCAAATAGAGCCATTGCGACCCCCATCAAAGGGGTAGTTCCCCACCCGGGGGCTACTTTACCATATTCCGAATTCAATGGTTTCAATAAATTCCCTACGGTAGTTCGTCTTGGACCAGATCTAGAACTACCCTCAACGGTTTGTGTAGCCATAAATCCTATTGCATTGGTTGAGATCGGTTGACTTTGTATACCATTCCGTTGTAAATAAACGATCTTATCATAGATCCATTGTGGTCTTTAAATTTTATAATAATGGAAACAGCAACCCTAGTCGCCATCTTTATATCTGGTTTACTTGTAAGTTTTACCGGGTACGCCTTATATACCGCTTTTGGGCAACCCTCTCAACAACTAAGAGATCCATTCGAGGAACACGGGGACTAGTTGAAGTAAAGTAATGAGCCTCCCATATCATATGGGAGGCTCATTACTTTACTTCAATTTGGATAATGTAATGTAAAATAATGAAAAATCATTTCGCCTTTTTAGTCGGAACCTTAGGTGGCTCTCGAAAAAATATCGCGAAAAAAATGATTCCTAGAGTCGAGACTAAGAGGAACGTATAAACCAATGCTTCCATAAATTCGATCGTGGTTTACAATTATAGCTTCCACACCTGTTCATTTGGGATCATTTCCCAGATTAAGAAAGGACAAGAGTCAAAGAAAGGGGCGGTGATTCAAATCAAGATTTCTCTAGTACTCTATGTCAAAGTTAAATCACAAAAATCCAATGGAGGCGAAAGATACAAGAGCAATATTGTATCAGACTACTTGTCTCCTTGTAGTTGGATCTCCAAGTTTTTGAAATGCTCCAAATTCCACTTGAGCATCCAAATCTGGGTCAATACCAGCAAAAACATCTCTGAACAAGGTTCTAGCACCATGCCAAATGTGTCCGAAAAAGAAGAGCAAAGCAAACGAAGCATGTCCAAAAGTAAACCAACCCCTTGGGCTGCTACGAAAAACACCATCAGATTTCAAAGTAGCGCGATCTAATTCAAAAATTTCACCCAATTGAGCACGTCTAGCATATTTTTTCACAGTAGCAGGATCACTATAACTCACTCCATCGAGTTCGCCACCATAGAACTCAACAGTGACTCCTACTTGTTCGACACTATACTTCGATTCTGCCCTTCTAAAAGGAACATCGGCTCTTACAATTCCGTCTCCGTCTACCAAAACTACCGGAAATGTTTCAAAAAAAGTAGGCATACGACGTACAAAAAGCTCATGCCCATCTTTATCTCTAAAGACGGGATGTCCTAACCATCCAACAGCTATTCCATCCCCGTTGTCCATTGAGCCCGCTCTAAATAATCCCCCCTTTGCTGGATTATTGCCAATGTAATCATAAAAAGCTAATTTTTCGGGAATTTTAGACCAAGCTTCTGATAAACTCTGATTTTCGGCTAGTCCGGCACCAACCCTTCGATATATTTCTTGCTGGAAGTATCCTTGATCCCATTGATAACGAGTTGGACCAAATAATTCGATCGGGGTAGTCGCGGAGCCATACCACATAGTTCCAGCAACAACAAAAGCTGCAAAAAAGACAGCGGCGATACTACTGGAAAGAACAGTTTCAATATTACCCATACGTAATCCTTTGTATAGACGTTGGGGCGGACGAACACTAAGATGGAATAGGCCCGCTAATATACCCAATGTACCTGCTGCAATATGATGAGAGGCTATTCCTCCCGGAACAAAAGGATCAAAACCTTCTACCCCCCACGCAGGATTTACAGATTGTACTTTTCCGGTTAGTCCATAAGGATCAGACACCCATATTCCAGGACCATACAAGCCTGTTACATGAAATGCACCAAACCCAAAGCAAGCTAATCCTGAAAGAAATAAATGAATTCCAAAGATCTTGGGCAAATCCAAAGAAGGTTTTCCTGTACGTTCATCACAGAATACTTCTAAATCCCAATATACCCAATGCCAGATAGCTGCCAAGAAGCACAAACCAGAAAACATAATATGTGCCCCAGCCACACCTTCGTAACTCCAAATACCCGGATTCGTTATAGTCCCTCCTGTGATACTCCAACCGCTCCATGAATTGATTATTCCTAAACGAGTCATGAAGGGTATAACGAACATACCTTGTCTCCACATTGGATCAAGAACAGGGTCGGAGGGATCAAAAACTGCTAATTCGTACAGAGCCATTGAACCGGCCCAACCAGAAACGAGAGCTGTATGCATTATATGTACAGAAAGCAAGCGACCGGGATCATTCAATACGACGGTATGAACACGATACCAAGGCAAACCCATGGAAATACCCCTTTATCAAAGAAAAATAGACACTATGTAACTTTATCGCATTGGAAAAGACTATGCTATGGACCTCTCCCTTTCAGTGGATTATTTCGGAGCAAGGGTGAATATTTATTTAATTCCATTTCGTTGGTAATAATGGAACAATTCTGTTTGTAGGAACAAAGATAAGCAGATCTATTCTATACCCGATAAGTACCAATACGCAATGGGGAGATTGGTCCCATTTTCTATGAGCGAATGCGTAGATACTTGTTCATCATTTGAACAGCCCGACCCATTCGTAATAATTTTCCTTTATTCATTTCGTCTTACTCTAGGAATTTTCCAATATATATGGATAAAATACAACATTACGTTTCCCCATCAAAGTAAAATATAATACTCAACTACCCTTTCTTTCAGTTGATGCCTATTGGTGTTCCAAAAGTACCTTTTCGGAGTCCTGGAGAGGAAGATGCAATTTGGGTTGACATATAGTGCGACTTGTCAGACATATTGGGTCATATGGGATTTCCCCGTTCTCTCCCCCGATCGAGATACCCTCTGTTTCGCCCAAAAAAGATTGCTTGAAAACCATCAATAATTTGGAGCGTGAAGTGCAATTAGATCCATTTTTGAGGGGGTCGAGATCAATATTAATATTATCCATTATAAAAATTTATGGTTGGCTTGGTTGGACCAATAAAATGAAGTATCCAGGCTCCGTTCAGAAAATACCCAATTGGTAATATATGTATGATTACCACTTTACCATACATAAGTCATTACTTTATAGCATATGAACGATCTCAAACTGTCAATCAATGAAATAATATGATGACTACATCGAATATTTGTCGTAAGAAAGGCATGAAAGAAATGATTCAAAAAAAAGTAGTACCAAAAAAAGTGGTATTGGGATCATTTGTCCTATATGTGCAAATTGAAATCGGGCGGATCTTTACCCGGAGTAGAACATAAACCTAAAATAATTGAGGAGGCCCATTCAGGAACAAGAAAATTACATCGTAATTTGGATTGGATTTCGATGAAACAATACATCAATGAGAGGTTAATTTGATAAGTTTAGTGGATTCTCTCCGTTTTTACGGAGAGGCGATCAAAAAATAATCTTTCTTAAAAAAATAGAAGAAAAAGCCCCTTTATTAAGAAGTGGAAAAGTCCTACTATACTTTAACTATAAAAAAGAAGGCGGGCTGGAATCAACACATTGATTCTTTTTTTTTTTTTTTTTTTTTCACAATTTTTTTTTTTTGAACCGTATGCATCCAAAGGTGCGTGTACGGTTCCTAAGGGATAAAATTTTGTCCTAATCAACCGACTTCATCGAGAAAGATTACTTTTTTTAGGCCAAGGCGTTAATAGCGCGATCTCAAACCAACTTATTGGTCTCATGGTATATCTCAGTCTAGAAGATGAGACCCGAGATCTTTATTTGTTTATAAACTCCCCCGGCGGGTGGTTAATACCCGGAGTAGCCATTTATGATACTATGCAATTTGTGCTACCAGATGTACATACAATATGCATGGGATTAGCCGCTTCAATGGCATCTTTTCTCCTGGTCGGAGGAGAAATTACCAAACGTATAGCATTCCCTCACGCTTGGCGCCAATGAGTTTTTTATTTGATTTGAGAAAAAAATAAGACTATGCCTTCGCGACATGTAATATGAATAAGAATATTAAGTAATAATAGCATGGCACTTCGAGTTCGATATGAACAAACCATTATTGTTTTTTCATAACATGAGATTATGTATCGGCGAGTAATATGAGACAAAAAGTATCTCCGATTTGATCTTATCTATCCGGGATTCATTTCAGCGTCACAAACTTTTTTGTTTTCACACCAGAAGTCTCTTTCCAATATTTATGTTATGAAAGAGTACTAAAAAAAAAATGATCATTTTTTTTTTTTTTGATCCGATCAAAAATAAACTTTGGGATTGCTGAATCACATACAAGATAAATGATAAATATAGAAAGCAACGGAACCATCATAGTATTTTTGAACCCCCCCGAAAAGAAGGTTGGTAAATGGATCACTTTTTTATTGGGATTTGATGGATCCTATTTCTCTTTTTGCTCGACCGAAAGGAAAAGTAAATTCCATTGTGGAGCCGTATGCACAAAAAATGCCTGTACGGTTGTTCAATTATATATCTATTCTTATTTTATTCTTTCTTGTTATTCTTTATCTCTTTCCTTCGTCCGATCGTACGAGATCGAGAAACCATTCATTATGTTATATCATCAGGGTAATGATCCACCAACCTGCTAGTTCTTTTTATAAGGCACAAACAGGAGAATTTATCCTGGAAGCGGAAGAACTGCTGAAACTTCGCGAAACCCTCACAAGGGTTTATGTACAAAGAACGGGCAAACCCTTATGGGTTGTATCCGAAGACATGGAAAGGGATGTTTTTATGTCAGCAACAGAAGCCCAAGCCCATGGAATTGTTGATCTTGTAGCGGCCGAAAATGCCGGGGATTTCACGTAAATCCGAGATTCCATTTTGAACCATAATTCGGATGAACCTAAATTTCATATTTTTTCTGCTTACCAGGGTAAAATAAGGTAAAAAAAAAAAAAAATAATAATAATTTATAATCATCTGGTTAGGATTGATCTAAACCAGACCATTTATATACGATTTAGCATGCCAACCATTAAACAACTTATTAGAAATACAAGACAGCCAATAAAAAATGTAACAAAATCCCCCGCTCTTCGGGGATGTCCTCAGCGTCGAGGAACATGTACTAGGGTGTATGTGCGACTCGTTCAGATCATGAGCTGGAACAAAATAAAATAAAGGAAAAGTTTTTCCAGTATCAATGACCAGTACCAATGAATAGGATGGAAGAATTCCATTCAATATATGAATCTAAAAAAACAAACCTCCATTGTGTATGAAATTTATGGTTTCTATTGGTGCAAATCCAATCACCTCAATTGGAGATGAGAAGCAATTCCCCATTGGTAGCAAATGGTTATCCATTAAGCGGGGGAAAATCAAATAGTATTTAAGAAGCAAAAGAATTATGCTCCCACTCTTGCAAGAACGGACTAACAGGGTCAGCTACCTAGCCAACCTTTGTAATTAAATACCGTTACTGTATGGGTAGATCTCATTGTGAAAAGACCTATTACTGGATAATTCATGGGTAGAGTCAAAGAATGTGAACTGTACAAGTTACTAATAACATTGATTAAATGAAGGGAGGGACTCCGGTGTATAGAGAGGACCTCACCGTTTAAGAAGCAACCATAGAAACGATGGAACCCACTATTTCTTTATGCATTTACCTTTACTATTTATTGTTATTGATACTTTATACTCAACTTAATTTACCATTTACTATTTTGTTCTTTGTTGATACCTAGTATCAATACAATTTCCTTATTTCGGGGTTAAATGCCTGGAAAAAATCGTGGTTGGGAAGGTCATAGTAGCAAAAGCCATTGGAATTTTTTTTTATACACCGGAAGAATCCGTTTTGTTATTAATAGACCAGGAAAGGAGAAAAGAATGACTGAAAGAAAATAAATCAATTAGTTATTCATATTCATCAAAGTTTCATTTGATTCAATGACCAGAATTAGACGAGGGTATATAGCTCGGAGACGTAGAACAAAAATTCGTTTATTTGCATCAACCTTTCGAGGGGCTCATTCAAGACTTACTCGAACTACTTTTCAACAGAAAATGAGAGCCTTAGTTTCTGCTCATCGGGATAGGGGCAGGCAAAAGAGAAATTTTCGTCGTTTGTGGATCACTCGGATAAATGCATCCGCTCGTCAGGCTAGGCCTTCGGTAGTCAATAGTTATTATCCAGAACTAGTATACAGTAGTTATTGTAGATCAATACATGATATGTACAAGAGGAACTCGCGGATTATTAATCGTAAAATGCTTGCACAAATAGCCATATCAAATATGAATTGTCTTTACATGATTTCCAATAAGATCATTAAATAAATAAGGAGATTGTAAGGAATACACCGTAATGATTTAAACGGAGCCCCCGGAGAATGAGCTCCGGGAAGGTCGAGTATAAATTAATAGGATAGATAAATATAGTCAAAATGAATGAACACGCTTCAATAAAAAAAAAAAGAAATATTTTTGACTTTATTTACCTTACACCTTTTTTCTTACAACGTGACAATCCAATCTGGATTCTCTAATTTTTCGAACAAAAAATCAATCTGAGTTGGGGTTCGATTGGAATTTTGATTCAATTGCAATTGAAGAATAGGCCTATCTATTTATTTCTAGTTCGAGGACCCGTAGTTCTAGGAGTCGACTCAGTTCTCTCAAATTGTTTCTCATTATTAAGAAAAGGTAACAAAGATAAAATACGAGCTTGTTTTATAGCAATAGTAATTAATCGTTGTTGTTTCAACGTCAATCTATTCACTCGTCTAGATAAAATTTTTCCTTGTTCACTAATAAATCGACTAATTAAACTCATGTTTCTATAATCAATTCGATCCCCCGACCCAATTGGGGGCAAACGCCTACGAAAAGATCGCTTGGATTTAAGAAAAAGTCGCTTGGATTTATCCATGGTTTATTCCTTATCTTTAAAATCCTATTTCTTAATTCTAATTTCATTTTTGATCCGACCGAAATAGGATTTGGTTGTTTTTATTTTTATATATTAATATGTAATTTATTATGTAATTATTATGTTTATGTAATTGATTCCTGTTCCTTGGAGGGTTTACACACGCGTTCCATTTTATCTATTTCTTTATCTCCCCATGAATTGTATGCTTGTAACAATAGGGACAAAATTTTCTCAATTCCAATCGACTAGGCGTATTGTGTCGATTCTTTTGAGTAATATATCTGGAAATACCCCGTGATTTCTTATTAATCTCATTTCGGACACAACTGTTACATTCCAAAATAACTCTTACTCTCACATCTTTACCCTTGGCCATGAACCTCCCTTTTTTATTTTGGATTCACCCAACTCTTCCATTTTCGATCCGAAACAAGAAAAAAGAAGTTGCTGACTCGAAATAAATCCAATTCTGAAATATTTCATTGCAATCAATATCAATAGAGAAATAATAAGTAATACAACGATTTCTAACTATCAATTAAATTAGTACCAGTATTAAATTTAAGTATCTTGTATACTTTTGTTGTCCTCGACCCTTTTTTTTTTTTTTTTTTTTTTCTGTTCTCCCTCTATTAATCTCTATTAATTCCGCCTAAACCCGAGTTTCGTTCCGGGTGAATCTTCTTTTTTTATCCTAAAAAAATGACAGTCAAGAACAAAACAAAGAAGGGGGGGTTAGTCACAGATAATTTATTGTATCTCTAAGCTTCTTCATCCCTAACTAGAATGAAAAAAAAGGGAATGTCAACGCATCTGGGAATAAACGATTGATCTCTATCAATAGACCTGCTAAAGACCCGAACCATAGAGTGCTTAACACGGGTGCCACAGAAAGATATGTTTTTATATCTCGCATTGAAAATCCTCCTTCTTTATTGTAATACATATATGATCAGATACATATGTAGTTAAGGATCACTTGTATTTGTACGGGGAATCCCTAACTAAAATGGATATAGCGACCCGATAGATTCTATTTTCTTTCCTTTCTTTACAACAGAAAAAGACGTCCACTTATTTTATGAATATTACCGATATCAATTTATTTATATGTTGGGTTTATAAAATGAAATTCAATTTATAGTAATAATTAATATTACTATTGAAATTTAATATTCTTATTCTATTTAATATTTTATATAATAAAATATTTAATAGAATTTATATAATAAATTAATATTTTATATAATAAAATATAAAATATATTTATTAATTTATATATTTCTAAATTTTCATAAAAATTAGAGTTTAATAGAATTATTTTATTAATAATAGAATTCTATATATAGAAAGAAAATTAAATAAATATAGTAAAGGTAAATTTCTCATTTTTTTTTTTTATATAAGATAATTGAATTATTCTTTTATTATATGTTTATATGTATATGAGATGAACAAAGAAGAAATGGCAAGATAAATTGTATAGTATCTCAATGGAGGAAATTACGATGTGGAAAACAAGACGGGGATTCTCTACAATGACACTGTAGGCTAATTGAAAGGGATGTAGCGCAGCTTGGTAGCGCGTTTGTTTTGGGTACAAAATGTCACGGGTTCAAATCCTGTCATCCCTATTTATTACTTCTCCTGTGTGTAGTAATGAAGGATCAATTGAGATCAATGAAAATTGGACATACATAACCCTTTCTTTATGATACATATATATGCATGCAAGATATAGTGGGGGTTACAAATAAAATTGATTTATTTACGGTCTTTTATATTGTGATAAGAAAGCGCTCTTAGTTCAGTTCGGTAGAACGCGGGTCTCCAAAACCCGATGTCGTAGGTTCAAATCCTACAGAGCGTGATTCTGTTCTTCTTAGCTTAGGTCGAATTACAATGAAATAACTTTACTAACTTAAGCAGCAACCCGAATTTGACCTCCTCCCTTTTTTAATCCGCAGGAGGTCAAGAAAAAAGAGATGTTACTTAATCAAAGGTCCAACTGATCGCCGCGCCTGTATTGCAAATATGCAGTTACGAATAATCCAGCCAAAGTAATAGGAATTAGGCCTAACACGATTCCAAATAGTAAAACTTCAATCATTTCAATTTTTTGAAAGGGTAGGTAAAGTAAAAGGGGGAGGTAATATCTATCTCTAGATATTAATCCAAATCGCCCATGAATCTCAATAACCAAGAATTTACAATTTACATGGAAGGAACTATGGACTACCTGGAATCTCACAAAAACATTTATTTTTATGAATTGTTTATTCAATCAATTTCAAATAAGTCGTATCTTGCTCAGACCAATAAATAGAGCTGAAGTTATAGTTAAAGCCGCCAGTAGAAAACCGAAATAACTAGTTATAGTAGGCATGAAGGAACTAAATGGGATACGTTCTATTTATACATATGTTTATGAAACACTTACCTAAGTTTCTATTTTTGAGAAATACAAGATAAGAAAAAGACCAATTGACAAAATCAGTCCCAATTGAAAGCTTTTTAGTAAATTTCTCATTCATTATTCATTTCATTATAGACGGCACAAATAAA